AGTGGTATATCATCCTATTAAAAAGGAAAGATCCACGTGTCATGTTTATTCCAGAATTAGGCTTGTCTCGAAGAGTCACTGTTTTACTCATTCAAGACGGCATATATATGATAGAGGAACTGATAATGAATGATCGTAATCTACACTCGCGATGACCTTCTAGAAATAGAAGGTTTGGAAAATGAAGATAGGGACGAAATTGTCAGAAAAATACACGATTTTCTTAATTCGAAAAACAATCAAGAATCGCTGGAATAATTATACAATAATGAAGGGGAATTCTTGGTAAAACTTGTTCCTACCGACTGAACAAATGATTATTCATGATTTCATACTGGCTTCAAATTAGAAAAATGTTATGGTAAAACTTCGTTTGAAACGATATGGTAGAAAGCAACGTGCGACTTGAAGGACACGATCCGTTGTGGATTTTTACACCCACCACTTTATATAAGAATGAAGGTGCTCTTGGCTCGACATCGGTTGTTCTGTTCCACTGGAACCTCTCCTTTATTTGGGGGGGTTGTAATGTAAATAGTCTATGATGAAGCTCGAGTAGAAAGTATTGATTCATTTCTCAGGGGCAAGGATCTAGGGTTAATGCCAATCAATAAATTGGAACAACTTCGTAAGTATATCTTCGATATGGAAATTGAAAGGGTTCCAGTCGAAAAGAAAAATTTCTTAGAATTGACAAAACTCTTTCGATACAAAATTTATCACGTGGGAATCAACCGTTTGTATGATTCTTTGATAGAAGATAGAAAGAAATCACAAAAAAAGGCAGGTTGCTGCCATTTTGAAAGGATTAAAAATCACCGAAGTTATGTCTAAACCTAATGATTTAAAACAAAGAAAAGATAAAGGATCCCAGAACAAGGAAAGACCCTTTCAATTGTCTCAATAACTAGACCAGAAAAAAATCCAATACAAATAGATTTGTAAACGAGACAAACAAAAAGGAAAAGGGTTTAAAGACCACTCAAAAAATGAAATGCCTTAAAGATTTTCCTTTCAGCTATTTGAGAGTTATTCAACTTGAGTTATGAGTACGAATGGTTTTTTTGTTTTCAGGAAGGAAGAATAAAAAAGAAAAGGACTTCAATCATAATCTAATTGATTTGATCATTTTATAGACCTATTTGCCATTGTTATTATATAGAATATATAATATAATACATAATAAAAAAATAGAACTTGGAATCATTTTTTCTCGAGCCGTACGAGGCGAAAACTTCCTATACGTTTCTAGGGGGGGGGTATTATTCATCTACATCTATCCCAATGAGCCGTCTATCGAATCGTTGCAATTGATGTTCGATCTCGAAGAGAAGGAAGAGATCTTGGGAAAGTGGGTTTTTATGATCCGATAAAAAATCAAACTTATTTAAATGTTCCTGCTATTCTATATTTCCTTGAAAAGGGTGCTCAACCTACAGAAACGGTTCAGGATATTTTAAAAAAGGCAGAGGTTTTTAAAGAATTTCGCCCTAAATTAAAGGAAATTTAATTAATTAATTAAGGAAATACAAAAAGTAGAGAAATTTTCTCTACTTTTTGTATTTCCTCTTTTGTTCTATTCGTACCTATTCATGATTCCATACCGGTTCCAAATTAGAGATAAAGTAGTTCAGTTTTAGTTTGATTTAAATTCCATTTTTTATTATGAAACCATTTTTACTGTTCCTAGTGAACAAAATAGTCAATTCAGTGATTGTACGCGGACTCTTTTGTGGATTTATGACCACAGCCACCGTAGGTCTCGGCTACGGCTATTTCTTCGTTGTAGCCAGCGTCTTCATAAAAGACAACCGGAGACGGGTAGGAGTGGTGGCTGCTTTTGGTACGGCACAGTTCGTGATGTTCGCATCGGTCTATAATAGGCCGCTCCATAAAGGATTGGTTCAACCTCATCGCATAAAAATGTTCTTGTTCTTTCTGTCATTTTTCTTGCTTCAGCTTTTATGGACCAGTCTAACAACTTTGCGTAACTGGCCGCTTTTGGATCTTAACGATAAAAGAAAGCCCGTGGTAAGTAAACGAAGGCGTGTGGTAAAGCGCCTCTTCTTCCTTCAATTGGAATTTATGATCAATTTCTTTGTGCAATTATACAACTCGTACCTTAAACCTGATTCAATGATCCCCGGATTAGTCAACTTTTGTCTCTCTCGCTATAACAACGACAACGAAAAGAAAATTTTATTTGTAAGAAGTAGTTTGGCTGGTTGGTTAGTTGGGCAAATTTTCTTCATGATTTTCTTCATGATTTTATTGAGGAAGTTGTTGGAATTCATAGAGATCATAATCATTTGGGTAAGAAAGAACTTTTTTGAATCTGATAACGAAGATGAAAATGAAAATAAGTGAAATAGATCAACCTTTATCTATTTCACTTATTCTCTATTTCACTTATTCGGCTGGAATGGCAGCGAATCGAACAAAAAAAAGTCATCAAAAAAATGACTGAGATAATCGAGTTAATATATATCGTATAGAAAACGATTCCACTTATAAGAAAGAAGGAAAAATAGACAGTGCCTATTCATTCCACTGCGTCAGATCGATAATCTATCTGCGAATTTCCGTATAGAAAGAAATAGAAAAAATATTCGAAATAAATAGAATATAATAGATAGAATAGAATAGAAAGAATTCGAATACATGGAAAAAAGATTCTGGCTAGATCGTGGACTTGACCATACTGCAATTTTTTGGTTATATTTATTGCGAACTCATTATTGTTCGAAACAAGCAGGAGTACTCACACTACTCCTAAAACTTAAAAAAAAAGGAGACCCTATGATCGAAAGCAAATTCCTAGTCGTGCTACTCATTTTTGGTCTCGTAATAATCATTCTGATATGTTCTGTATTTTTGCTACCAACTGGCCGCTTTTGGATCTTAACGATAAAAGAAAGCCCGTGCTAAGTAAACGAAGGCGTGTGGTAAAGCGCCTCTTCTTCCTTCAATTGGAATTTATGATGAATTTCTTTGTGCAATTATACAACTCGTACCTTAAACCTGATTCAATGATCCCCGGATTAGTCAACTTTTGTCTCTCCCGCTATAACAACGACAACGAAAAGAAAATTGTATTTGTAAGAAGTAGTTTGATTGATGAAGTTGTTGGAATTCATATTGATCATAATCATTTGGGTAAGAAAGAACTTTTTTGAATCTGATAACGAAGATTCAAATGAAAATAAGTGAAATAGATAAAGGTTGATCTATTTCACTTATTCTCTATTTCACTTATTCGGCTGGAATGGCAGCGAATCGAACAAAAAAAAGTCATCAAAAAAATGACTGAGATAATCGAGTTAATATATATCGTATAGAAAACGATTCCACTTATAAGAAAGGAGGAAAAATAGACAATGGCTATTCATTTCACTGCGTCAGATCGATAATCTATCTGCGAATTTCCGTATAGAAAGAAATAGAAAAAATATTCGAAATAAATAGAATATAATAGATAGAATATAATAGAAAGAATTGGAATACATGGAAAAAAGATTCTGGCTAGATCGTAGACTTGACCCTACTGCCGTTTTGTATTTTTATTTATTATATCATTATTTTTTTTATTTCTCATTATTGAGATAAACAAGCAGGAGTACTCACACTACTCCTAAAACCCCTAAAACTATAGGAGTTACTATGAAAATTAAAGAATTTTTACTCTTGCTAGTGAACAAAATACTCAATTCAGTCATTGGAGGTGGACTCTTTTGTGGATTTATGATCACAGCCACCGTAGGTCTCGGCTATTTCTTCGTTGTAACCAGTTTCTTCATAAAAGACAAACAGTTCTTCATAAAAGACAACCAGAGACGGGTAGCAGCAATGACTGGTTTTGTTACGGGACAGTTCGTGATGTTCACATCGATCTACAATAGGCCGCTCCATGAAGGATTGGTTCAACCTCATAGCATCATTATGCTATTTCTAGGCTCATTCTTCGTTCAACTCTTCTGGACTAGTCGAAAAACTTTGCGCAACAGGCGCTTTTTGGATCCTCACGATCTTATCACTAAAAGAAAGTACGTGCTCCGCCTTCAATTGGAATTTATTATGAATTTCTTTGTGCAATTATGCAACCCGTACCTTGAACCTGATTCAATGATCCCCGGATTAGTCAACTTTTGTCTCTCTCGCTATAACAACGACAACGAAAAGATGATCTTATTTGTAAGAAGTAGTTTGGCTGGTTGGGTTGTTGGGCATATTTTCTTCATGATTTTCTTCATGAAGTTGTTGGAATTCATATTGATCATAATCATTTGGGTAAGAAAGAACTTTTTTGAATCTGATGACGAAGATTCAGAAGATTCAAATGAAAATAAGTGAAATAGATCAACCTTTATCTATTTCACTTATTCGACTGGAATGGCAGCGAATCGAACAAAAAAAAGTCATCAAAAAAATGACTGAGATAATCGAGTTAATATATATCGTATAGAAAACGATTCCACTTATAAGAAAGGAGGAAAAATAGACAATGGCTATTCATTTCACTGCGTCAGATCGATAATCTATCTGCGAATTTCCGTATAGAAAGAAATAGAAAAAATATTCGAAATAAATAGAATATAATAGATAGAATATAATAGAAAGAATTGGAATACATGGAAAAAAGATTCTGGCTAGATCGTAGACTTGACCCTACTGCCGTTTTGTATTTTTATTTATTATATCATTATTTTTTTTATTTCTCATTATTGAGATAAACAAGCAGGAGTACTCACACTACTCCTAAAACCCCTAAAACTATGGGAGTTACTATGATCCAACGCAAATTCCTAGTCGTGCTACTCATTTTTGGTCTCGTAATAGTGATTCTGATATGTTCTGTATTTTTGCTACGAAAGAAAGAAAGCGAGCTGGTTATCATGCTTACCCAGATCTATTTCCTTATTTTTCTAAGGCGATTGGCGATGAAAATGCAAGCATTGTTCGTGCAATTCCTTAACCTATTGAACAAAATCCACAATTCCCAT